AGAATTCACGGTCTCCTTTTTACTACCAATTATCGAGAATTTTACCAAAAACAAAAAATAGATACATTTGATAGAAAAGCATTTTTAATCGAAATCGAAATTAGGTATTTATTGAATTTAATGAGTAAATTTACTGAAAAAACACAAACAGTATTAAGATTAAATTTGAAAGAACTTTCAAACCCCGAACAAAAACAAAAAGGACAGTATCGAAAAAAAAAAATTGGAATAAATGAAATAAGTAAAAAAGTTCCTCAACGGTCATACAAATTAATTAACGAATTGGAACAACAAGAAAGAGAACATGAAGAAATTTCGTTAAAGGTTTATGAAATTCGTTCAAGAAAATCCAAACGTGTAATAATTTTTACAGAGAACAGGGATATGTACAATAATACGAAAGATACTATTAATCCTAATGCTAATCATGGGGACAATAATGCTAAGCCAGTAGAAAGAGAAATAGCTTTAATACGTTATTCACAACAACCAGACTTTCGTCGTGACATAATAAAGGGCTCCATGCGCCCTCAAAGACGTAAAACAATTACTTGGGAAATCTTTCAACCAAATATACATTCCCCTCTTTTTTTGGACCGACTAGACAAACCCCTTTTGTTTTCTTTTGATATCTCGCAGATGCTGAAAATAATGTTTATCAATTTGATATGTAAAAACAGAGAATTTGTGATTTCAGATTATACTGAAGAAAGGACACAAGAAAGTAAGAAAAAAGAGAAGGACAAAAGGGAGGAAAAAGCACGGGTAGAAATAGCAGAAGCCTGGGATAGCATTCTATTTGCTCATGTAATAAGAGGCTCTTTGCTAGTAATCCAATCCATTCTTAGAAAATATATTATCTTACCTTTATTCATAATAGCTAAAAATACCATCCGTACACTATTATTTCAATTTCCAGAATGGTATGAGGATTTAAAAGATTGGAATAAGGAAATGCACGTTAAATGCACCTATAATGGAGTTCAATTATCCGAAAAAGAATTTCCGAAAAACTGGTTAACAGAGGGTATTCAGATAAAAATCCTATTCCCTTTTCGCCTGAAACCTTGGCATAGAACTAAGTTACAATGCCCTCAAAAGGATCCAATGAACGAAAAGAAAGGGAAAAAAAAGAATTTTTGCTTTTTAACAGTTTTTGGGATGGAAACTGAATTTCCTTTTGGTTCTAGTTCTACCAAAAGAAGAACTTCTCTTTTTGATTTTAAACCGATTTGCAAAAAACTCGAAGAAAAGGTTAGAAAGTTTACAAAAAAGTATTTTCTAGTTAGAAGTATTTTAAAAAAAAGAACAAAATTTTTTCTAAATTTCGCAAAATCAAAAGAAAGGAAAAAAAGAGTTATCAAAAAAGAAAAAAGTCCATTTTTCTTTTTATTTTTAAAAGAACAAATAAAAGAACTAATCACTATTCTATTAGTATTTAGCAGATTATATGAATTGAATGAAACTAAAAAATATTTTATAACCAATAAAAAGACGATTCATGAATCCTCGACTCAAATTATACCGATGGGTTGGACAAATTCTTCACTGCCTGAAGCAAGAATGCAAGATTTGACTAATAAAAAAAGGACAATCATTAATCAAATAAAAAAAAAAAAAGAGAAGAAAGTGATCTCAAAGAAAAAAAAGAGTCCTAACAAAATAACTTATGGTACGAAAAGATTCGGATCATTAAAAAAGAAACTAAAAAGAAGAAATGCTCGAGTAATCCGTAAATTCCATTATTTTAGAAAAATTTTTATTGATAAAATATACATAGATATCTTTCTATCTATCATTCAAATTCCCATAATCAATGCAGAACTTTTTTTTGAATCAGCTAGAAACCTTATTGACAAATACATCTATAATAATGACGAAAATCAAGAAAAAGCTGATATTGAGAAAGTAAATAAAAATACAATTCACTTTATTTCGAATATAAAAAAGTCACTTCCTAACATTAGCAATAAGAAAACACGGGTTTTTCGTGACTTATCCTCTTTGTCACAAGCATATGTATTTTACAAATTATCAAAAAACCAATTTCTTAACTTATCTAAGCTAAGATCCGCTCTTCAATATCATGATCATGAAACAACTATTTTTCTTAAAAATAAAATGAAAAAGAAAATAAAGGATTATTTTGAAGTACAAGGGATATTTCATTCTCAATTAAGACATAAAAAGCCAATTACTTCCACCATGAATCAATGGAAAAACTGGTTAAAAGCTGGTCATTATCAACACGATTTATCTCAGATAAAATGGTCTAGATTAGTACCACAAAAATGGCGAAATATTGTTAATCAAGGATGTATAGCTGAAAATAAGGATTTTAAAAAAAGCGATTCATATGAAAAAGACAGATTAATTCAGTACGAAAAAAAAAAGAATTTTGAAACGGAGTCATTACTAAATCAAAAAAAGAATTTTAAAAAACACTATAGATATGATCTTTTAGCATATAACTCTATTAATTATGAAGATCCGAAGGACTCATATAGTTTTAGATTATTATTAAAGGAAAAAAGGATTTTTTTTTTGTATAATTACAAGACATATAACAATTACAAGACATATAAACGCAAATCTGTTTATCTGCCAGGAAATGTTCCTATGAATAACTATCTGGGAGAAGATGAGATTGTGGATATAGAGAAAAACCCGGCTAGAAAATATTTTGATTGGAGAATTCTCCATTTTTGTCTTAGAAACAAGATGAATATTGAATTCTGGATTGATACCGTAACCAAAAGGAATAAAAAGACGAAGACTGTGTCTAATAATTATCAAATAATTAATAAAATTGATAAGAAAAGTCTTTTTTATCTCATGCTTCATCAAGATGAAGAAATCAACCCATACCCCCCCAAAAACCTTTTTGATTGGATCGAAATGAATGAAAGAATATTAAGTCATTCTATATTGAATTTAGAACTTTGGTTCTTCCCACAAATTTTGATACTTTACAATGCATATAAGAAAACCCACGGAGCCATACCAATCAAATTACTTCTTTTTGATTTGAATGAAAATGTTTTTGAAAAAAAGAAGGTAAATAAAAAGAAAAAAAGAGATACTTTTATATTATCATTCTCGAATGAAAAAAAAACTATTGAAGTCAAGAATAAAAATGAAAGAGAAAAAGAATCTGAGAGACAAGTGGATCTTGGATCAGTTTGCTTAAATCAAGAAAAAGGTCTTGAAGAATATTTTGAGGGATCAGACACGAAAAAAAAAAAAAAATACAAAAGTTCTACGGAAGCGGAGCTTGATTTCCTACTAAAAAGGTATTTCTGTTTTCAATTACGATGGAATGCTTCTGTAAATCAAAGAGTACTCCATAATATCAAAGTATTTTGTCTCCTTCTTAGACTGATAAATCCAAACGAGATTGCTATATCTTCTATTCAAAGGAGAGAAATGAGTCTCGATATTCTACTGATTCAGAACAATTTGAGCCTTACAGAATTTCTGAAAAAAGGAATATTGATTATCGAACCAGTTCGTCTGGCTGTAAAAAATGTCGGACAGTTTCTTATGTACCAAACCATAAATATTTCATTGGGTCATAAGAGTAAGCACAAAATGAATCCAAGACATCAAGAAAAGGGCTGTGTTGATAAGACGAATTTGGATGAGTCCATTGCAAAACAGAAAAGGAACACTGGAAATAAAAACAAAAATCTTGATGATTTGTTTGTTCCTGAAAATACTTTTTTATCTCAACGTCGTAGAGAATTCGGAATTCTAATTTCTTTAAATTCGAAGAATAGACAAGATATTCATCCAATAAATACAGAATTTTGCAATGGAAATAACATTAAAACCTGCAGTAACGTTTCAAATAAAAACAAAGATCTTTATAGAGATCAAAAAAAAAAAAAGAAACTAATTAAATTCAAACTCGTTTTTTGGCCCAATTATCGATTAGAAGATTTAGCTTGTATAAATCGCTATTGGTTTGATATCAATAATGGAAGTCGTTTCAATATGGTAAGAATACATATGTATCCACGATTAAAAACCCTTTAACGATACGTTTTTCATATATTCCATAACATATTTATTTTAGTTGATACATGAAAACAAAAAGATGCACACATGCATTGTTTTTCATTCTATTCATATCATTAATTTATTAATTTAATGACATATCAATTAGATCTAAAAAGGAATCGGCATTATTATTACTGATGAATAAATATATATATATATATATATATAGAATAAAAAATCTATATATTTAAAAGAATAAAAAATATATATATTTAAAAATATTTAATTTAAATTTAAGTAGGGGAGAAGATTTCATTTTATGACCAAAAATGCATTCATCTCATTTATTTCACAAGACGAAAAAGAAAAAAACAAAAACAAGGGATCCGTTGAATTTCAAGTATTCAGTTTTACTAATAAGATCCGAAGAATTACTTCACATTTGGAATTGCATAGAAAAGACTATTTATCTCAGAGAGGCCTCCGGAAAATTATAGGAAAACGCCAACGGTTGCTGGCTTATTTGTCAAAGAAAAATGAAGTACATTATAAACAATTAATTAGGCAGTTGGATATTCGGGAACCAAAAACGCGTTAATTTGAAAAATCATTTTTGAATTATTTGATTTTTTATTTTGTTATTAGATCGATGAGCTTCTTTTCGTTTTCATTTCAGTAAGGTATGGAAGAATGAATCGAGGAAAAATCTATGAATGTATCATCTCCAAGACAAGACCTCATGATAGTCAATATGGGCCCGCACCATCCATCAATGCATGGTGTTCTTCGACTCATTGTTACTCTAGATGGTGAAGATGTTATTGACTGTGAACCAATATTAGGTTATTTACACAGAGGGATGGAAAAAATTGCGGAAAACCGAACAATTATACAATATCTGCCCTATGTAACACGTTGGGATTATTTAGCTACGATGTTTACAGAAGCAATAACCGTAAATGGACCAGAACGACTGGGAAATATTCAAATACCAAAAAGAGCTAGCCATATCAGAGTAATTATGTTGGAGTTGAGTCGTATAGCTTCTCATCTGTTATGGCTGGGTCCTTTTATGGCAGATATTGGTGCGCAAACCCCTTTCTTCTATATTTTCAGAGAAAGGGAATTAGTATATGATCTATTCGAAGCTGCCACTGGGATGAGAATGATGCATAATTTTTTTCGTATCGGAGGAGTAGTGGCCGATCTACCTCATGGCTGGATAGATAAATGTTTGGATTTCTGCGATTATTTTTTAACAGGGGCCGCTGAATATCAAAACCTTATTATGCGAAATCCCATTTTTTTAGAACGAGTTGAAGCAGTAGGTATTATTAGTGCAGAGGAAGCAATAAATTGGGGTTTATCAGGACCAATGCTACGAGCTTCTGGAATACAGTGGGATCTTCGCAAAGTTGATCATTATGAATGTTACAACGAATTTGATTGGGAAGTCCCGTGGCAAAAAGAAGGCGATTCATTAGCTCGTTATTTAGTCCGAATCAGTGAAATGAAGGAATCCATAAAAATTATTCAACAAGCTCTGGAAAGAATTCCGGGGGGACCCTATGAGAATTTAGAAACCCGATGTTTTGATAGAGAGAGGGATCAAAACTGGAATGATTTTGACTATCGATTCATTAGTAAAAAAACCTCTCCTACTTTTGAATTGCCGAAACAAGAACTTTATGTGAGAGTCGAAGCACCAAAGGGAGAATTGGGAATTTTTTTGATAGGGGACCAGAGTGGTTTTCCTTGGAGATGGAAAATTCGTCCACCGGGGTTTATTAATTTGCAAATTCTTCCTCAGTTAGTTAAAAGAATGAAATTGGCTGATATTATGACAATACTAGGTAGCATCGATATCATTATGGGGGAAGTTGATCGTTGAAATGATACTTGATACACCAGAAATACAAGATATTCATTCTTTTTCGGGATTAGAATCCTTAAAAGAGATATATAACATTATATGGATGCTTGTTCCTATTTTGACTCTTGTATTGGTAATAACAATAGGGGTACTAGTAATTGTGTGGTTAGAAAGAGAAATAGCCGCAGGAGTGCAACAACGTATTGGACCCGAATATGCTGGTCCTTTAGGAGTTCTTCAAACTCTAGCAGATGGGATAAAACTACTTTTGAAAGAGAATCTTCTTCCATTTCGGGGAGATACTCGTTTATTCAGCATTGGACCATCCATAGCAGTCATATCAATTCTACTAAGCTATTCAGTAATTCCTTTTGGCTATCACCTAGTTTTAGCTGATCTAAAGATTGGTGTTTTTTTATGGATTGCCATTTCAAGTATTGCTCCCATCGGACTTCTTATGTCAGGATATGGATCAAATAATAAATATTCTTTTTTAGGTGGTCTACGAGCCGCTGCTCAATCGATTAGTTATGAAATACCATTAACTTTATGTGTGTTATCAATATCTCTACGTGTGAGTCGTTGAAACATAAACTTTTCTCTACGCCTTTATTTCTAAGAAAATATGAAAGAATAGGTGAAATGAATTAAATGGATATATTTTTTTTTATATTTATCATTAAATTGAAAGTGTATGATCTAAATCGGATAGTTATATGAGTGAAAGAAAACAGCTTCTAAATTCGCAGTAAAAAGAATCAGTCTCATTTCCTAGGTACAATAATAAGAATAAAGCGGAAAAAAAAGGATATATTTTTTACCCCAAGATTGGTTGATTAGTCATCCTGGCTTGAAGCGGGGTTCAAATGATCAACCGTATTGACGTTTTACTATCGTTGGCATGTATTACCAGACATGTATTACCATAATGATAACGGGGGATTGCGCAAAAATGAGTGGATTGGTTAGAAACACCAAGATAGGTAACGGATTAGTAATTAGTAATGGAGATTATGTAAATAATCCCAAAGTTCATTTTTACATAATATAAATAATATAAAAAGAATAATAATTGGGGCTTTAAATTCGTAGAAATGATCAAGTAGTACTCCCCACAATTCCGATCCAGAGTATGCTCCTATCCACAGATTATAAAAAAAACTATCACACACGAAATAACCCTTTACTTTTTTAAGTCCATTTTTTCTCAGAAAAGAAAAAAGAATACGAACAAAACAAAAAAGAACTCTAACAATAAAAAATGATCCTTTTATTTTTTCTTTATCATATAGATAAAATTTATACCATAATTTAGAAATTAATGGTATGTATAATTCTTTTTCGGAATCGAAAACAGAGTTGGGTTGAAAGATCTATTAATATTTCTACACACCCACAAGGAGTATTTTATTGAAATACAGAAGTTATTACTCAACAAGGAAAAACTGAAATTCTTAAAAGGATGAGATCAATTCAGAAGTACTTTATCTTTATTTATTGTTATAACAATAACAGACAGAATTCCATTGGTCTAATTAGAGGACATTGTGATCTTACCTATTCTACAAACTACCCTATCCGACAAACGTATCAAAATAAAGAAAATATGATTTGGTCCTTAGATTTATTTATGACCCTCGAGGAGCCATATGAGGTGAAAATTTCATGTATGGTTCTGGAATAGCGGTGAGAACAGTTATGTTCTCATCGACTAGAATTATCTAATAGTTTAAGTACAGTTGATATAGTTGAGGCACAATCAAAATATGGTCTTTGGGGGTGGAATTTGTGGCGGCAACCTATAGGGTTTATTGTTTTTCTAATTTCTTCTCTAGCAGAATGCGAGAGATTGCCTTTTGATTTACCAGAAGCAGAAGAAGAATTAGTAGCCGGTTATCAAACCGAATATTCGGGTATCAAATTTGGGTTATTTTATGTTGCTTCCTATCTAAACCTATTAGTTTCGTCATTATTTGTAACAGTTCTTTACTTGGGCGGTTGGAATATTTCTATTCCGTACATTTCTGTTCCTGAGCTTTTTGAACTAAATAAAGTGAGTGGGTTTTTTGGAACAACAACGGGTATCTTTATTATATTGGCTAAAACCTATTTGTTCTTGTTCGTTTTTATCACAACAAGATGGACTTTACCTAGACTAAGAATGGATCAATTATTAAATCTTGGCTGGAAATTTCTTTTACCTATTTCTCTCGGCAATCTATTATTAACAACCTCTTCACAACTCCTTTCATTGTAATACAATACTATAAGTCTATATGTCTCAAACAAGAGAAAGAAACAAACATCAAATTGTTCCTAGATAATTAGGATATGCTCCCTATGGTGACTGGGTTCAGAAATTATGGTCAACAAACAATAAGGGCTGTAAGATACATTGGTCAAAGTTTTATGATTACCTTATCCCACGTAAATCGTTTACCTGTAACTATTCAATACCCTTATGAAAAATTAATTACATCGGAGCGTTTCCGCGGTCGAATCCATTTTGAATTTGATAAATGTATTGCTTGTGAGGTATGTGTTCGTGTATGTCCTATAGATTTACCCGTTGTTGATTGGCAATTCGAAACGAATATTCGAAAGAAACGATTGCTTAATTATAGTATTGATTTTGGAATCTGTATATTTTGTGGTAACTGCGTTGAGTATTGTCCAACAAATTGTTTATCAATGACTGAAGAATATGAGCTTTCTACTTATGATCGTCACGAATTGAATTATAATCAAATTGCTTTGGGTCGTTTACCAATATCAGTAATTGACGATTATACAATTCGAACGATTTCGACTTTGCCTCAACGAAAAAGGAGTAAATCCTTGATTAAAGATGAAGAATAATTACTAAAATTCGGTTTTGATCTAAAGAAATAAGGTTTCGTTCCTTTTGTTTGGTCAATAAAATGACTACAAATACTTATGATTGGATTGATTGTAATAATTGCGACTTAATTTTGAGTCAAAATCTATAAATTTTTATTGAAAATATCTTACGTAATTCTTTCGAAATAGTTCGAAATAGAAATCTTTTTTAGAGTGTCGAATTCTCCTTTGGGATAAAGAGTGAGATCATTCTAATAGCTATATCTACTTCACTTCACACCGTTTCGGATTTCATTCAATTATAGGAACGTATCAAAAAAATTTTGTTCCTGGTCGGTTCATCAATAAGGTCATGAAAAAATTCGATGTATTTCTCTCTTCTTTATACATAAAATGGATTTACCTGGATCAATACATGATTTTCTTTTAGTATTTCTGGGATTGGGCTTTATATTATTAGGTTTAGGGGTGGTATTGCTTACCAACCCAATTTATTCCGCCTTTTCGTTGGGATTGGTTCTTATTTGTATAGCCTTATTCTATATTTTATCAAATTCCTATTTTGTAGCTACCGCACAACTCCTTATTTACGTAGGAGCCATAAATGTTTTAATCATATTTGCTGTGATGTTCATGAATGGTTCAGAATATCACAACGCTTTTTATCTTTGGAACGTTGGAGGTGGGGTTACTTTACTTATTTGTACAAGTATTTTTCTTTTACTAATTACTACTATTCCAGATACGTCATGGTATGGGATTATTTGGACTACAAGATCAAACCAGATTATAGAGAAAGATTTGATAACTAATAGTCAACAAATTGGAATTCGTTTATCAACAGATTTTTTTCTTCCATTTGAACTCATTTCGATAATTCTTTTAGTTGCGTTAATAGGCGCAATTACTACGGCTCGTCAGTAACAATAGTAAAGCCTTAGACCTAGCCGCAGTAATCAAAATGAAACTTTGTCTTATCACATTTAGTTTCCTTTAATTCTATTTGAAGATTATTCGTGTATAAATTTGAAATATATTCAAAATAGAACTTCTTTTATTCGATCTATTACCAATAGAGTCTTTTTTTCTTTACTTGTTATATTTGAGTCAATCGACTCTGTTAAATTTTTGTTCATATTGAAATAAATCGAAATTCCGAAGGAGTTGGTCAATGATGCTCGAGCATATACTTGTTTTGAGTGCCTATTTATTTTGTATAGGTATTTATGGATTGATCACAAGCCAAAATATGGTTAGAGCCCTTATGTGTCTTGAACTTCTACTGAATGCAGTTAATATCAATTTTGTAACATTTTCTGATTTTTTTGATAGTCGTCAATTAAAAGGAACTATTTACTCAATATTTGTTATAGCTATTGCAGCGGCTGAAGCAGCTATTGGACCGGCTATTGTTTCGTCAATTTATCGTAACAGAAAATCAACGCGTATCAATCAATCTAATTTGTTGAATAAGTAGTATTAATCATATAAATTCCAATATTCATCAATTCGAATTAGCATGTATGCTATATAATTTAATTATCTTTGGCAAAACGTAAGAAATGAAAGTCTTTTGGCCCTTTTTCATGCACATGCCTCGATCCAGAATTGATTCAAAAAATTCTTGTCAATTATTGATTCATCTAGTATATAAAAATATGATTCATTTATAAAATTACTAGATCAAAATTTATGACGTTCAAAAATTTATAGACCCAATGTCGCATTCAGTAAAGATTTATGATACATGTATAGGGTGTACCCAATGTGTCCGAGCTTGCCCCACGGATGTATTAGAAATGATACCTTGGGACGGATGTAAAGCTAAGCAAATTGCTTCTGCTCCAAGAACAGAGGACTGCGTCGGCTGTAAGAGATGTGAATCGGCCTGTCCAACGGATTTCTTGAGTGTTCGAGTTTATTTATGGAATGAAACAACTCGAAGCATGGGTCTAGCTTATTGACCCATTTCCCACAACATGCTTTGAATACATTTTTTTTTATCGACAAAACCCGTACTCGAAACAAAAAAATAGAAATATATTCTGTTTTGAGCACGGGTTTTTCTGGTCCAAGTGTATCTTGTCTTTATCACGAATTTTTTGCCGTGGTTAACAATCTTTGTAGTCTTTCCGATATCCGCAGGTTCCTTAATTTTCTTTTTGCCTCAGCCTCAGGGAGGAAATAAAGTAATTAGGTGGTATGCTATATGTATATGTGTGTTAGAACTTCTTTTAATGACCTACGTATTTTGCTATCGTTTCCAACCGGGCGATCTATTAATTCAATTGGCGGAGAATTATAAGTGGGTCGATTTTTTTGGTTTTTACTGTAGATTGGGAATAGATGGACTTTCTATAGGACCCATTTTACTGACAGGATTTATCACTACTTTAGCCACTTTAGCGGCTTGGCCAGTTACTCGAGATTCCAGATTATTCCATTTCTTGATGTTAGCCATGTATAGTGGTCAAATAGGACTGTTTTCTTCTCGAGATCTTTTATTTTTTTTCATCATGTGGGAGTTAGAATTAATTCCCGTTTATCTACTTCTATTTATGTGGGGGGGAAAGCACCGTTTGTATTCAGCTACAAAGTTTATTTTATACACCGCAGGGGGTTCCCTTTTTTTATTAATAGGAATTCTGGGTATCTGTTTATATGGTTCCAACGAGCCAACATTAAATTTTGAAACATCAGCCAATCAACCATATCCTTTAGCGCTGGAAATAATATTCTATATTGGATTTCTTATTGCTTTTGCTGTCAAATTACCGATTATACCCCTACATACATGGTTACCAGATACTCACGGAGAGGCACATTACAGCACTTGTATGCTTCTAGCCGGAATCTTATTAAAAATGGGAGCATATGGGTTGGTTCGGATCAATATGGAATTATTACCCCATGCTCACTCTCTAATTTCTCCCTGGTTGATAATAATAGGACCAATTCAAATAATTTATGCAGCTTCAACATCTCCTGGTCAACGTAATTTAAAAAAAAGAATAGCCTATTCCTCGGTATCTCATATGGGTTTTATAGTTATAGGAATTTGCTCTCTAAGCGATACGGGACTTAACGGAGCTCTTTTACAAATAATATCTCATGGATTTATCGGTGCTGCGCTTTTTTTCGTGGCAGGAACGAGTTATGATAGAATACGTCTTCTTTATCTAGATAAAATGGGAGGACTGGCTATCTCGGTTCCAAAAATATTCACGATGTTCAGTATCTCATCAATGGCTTCTCTTGCATTACCGAGCATGAGCGGTTTTTTTGCAGAATTGATAATATTTTTTGGAATAATTACTAGCCAAAAATTTCTTTTACTGGCAAAAGTAATTATGACTTTTGCCATGGCAATTGGAACGATATTAACTCCTGTTTATTTATTGTCTATGTTACACCAGATGTTTTATGGATACAAGCTATTTAATGCCTCAAACTCTCCTTTTTTTGATTTTGGACCGCGAGAGTTGTTTGTTTCAATCTCTATCCTTCTACCTGTAATAGGTATTGGCATTTATCCGGACTTCGTTTTCTCATTATCAAGTGACAAGGTCGAGGCTATTTTATCTAATTATTAATTCTAAAATTAATAATTAGATAATTAAAAAAAAAAATGGAAATAAAGGCTTTTTTTTGAAGTTAAAAAAACAAATTGTAACTGGATAGTGTGCCGTTTGACAGAACCATTTGAATCAAGTAATAAGTGATTCAAATGGTTCTCGATGGGTGGCGTTTACAAAAAGTTTCTTATATAGACTTATACGCTGTCCTATGGTTTTTTTTGTCAAGACCCTCTTCTCTTTTTTTGTTTTTTGTCTTAAATTCAATTAGATATTAATGTAAATGAACCATAACTGTGCAGCCCTATTCCTAATAGATTAACTCCTAAATAACATATCCAAATTAGAAGAAAACCTATAAAAGCCACAATTGCGGAATTTACGCCTTCCCATTTTTTATGTGTTCTAGTATGTAAATAAATTGCGAATATTGCCCAAGTAATAAATGCCCAAGTTTCCTTTGGGTCCCAACTCCAATATGATCCCCATGCCTCATTAGCCCAGACTGCTCCCGAAAGAATACCTATAGTTAAAAGGATAAATCCTATACTAATAATATGATAACTCCAACAATCTAATTGTTGAATCAACTGATACCTGTAATAATTTTTAGAAGAAAGAAAAGAAGTGTTTCGTAAAACATTGCCACTTCCGTTCATGTATTGAATCTCATCAAAGACGAAAGATTTATTTAAAAAATTATTGCTTTTAAAAAGAAAAAAAATCCTTATGATTTTTCGAAATGTAATGACTAGAAGAGCTACTGATAATAATGATCCACATAAAAGGGCCGCATAGGCCAATACCATCATACTTACGTGCATTACTAACCACTGGGATTGGAGAGCCGGTACTAATAGTGCAGACTGATGCATTTCAGTTAAAAAACTGTAAGTAGCAAAGCCTTGGGTAAAAAGTGCGCTTGGCGCGGTTATTAGGCTTAACTTTTTTTGATGTTTTTTAAAATACGGAATTATATGAATAATGGATAAACTCCACGAAAGAAAGACTAATGATTCATATAAATTACTTAATGGTAAATGTCCGAAATAAACCCAACGAGTAACTAATAATCCAGTTATACAGAAAAAAGTGGCTATCGTTCCCTTTTCTGACGACTCATATAGTCCACCGATTTCATCGAGTAATATGGTTATCAAATGAATTGTAATTACAATGGGAACAACGGAAACGGATATATGAATTAATATATGCTCTAAAGTAGAAAATATCATAAAAGAAAAAGAAAGGGTCTCCATGATTCTATAGAATAAATTCAAATAAATAATTGAATTCATTATAGGAACTTTTTAGGGGTAGAAATTGCCATGCCGCTACTCGGACTCGAACCGAGATGCTCTAGCACTGCTTCCTAAGAGCAGCGTGTCTACCGATTTCACCATAGCGGCTTGCTAGAAATCATAATAACTAATTATTATTCAATTGTCGAGATTGAAAGAGTCAATTCAATGCAATCTTTTTTAGTTTTTGGGTTAGTAAAGATGAAAATTGAGAAATCGAAAACCCTTTTATTTGACTAGGGATTTGGACGTTCTAATCATAATCCTTATTATCCTTATTCTTTTTTTTTTTATTGTGATAGGTGGTGATAAAGGTCGATGGGGAAAATGAGAATCCCCATCCCGTGAAAATGATCAAAGAGACTCAAAAGAAAGTTGAAACTTTGTGTCTTGTATTTTGTATTTAGTCTTTTTTTAAACAAAATAAAATTTGAGGATTCAGTAGATAACAGACTTTGCATTCGACATATCCTAAAAGAAAATGAGTTCAATTAAATATTGATCAAATTAGTGAATGAAAAGCTTTTTTTTTATTTTTTATTAGAAATTAGAAAAAAACTAGACTTTTTTTGATTCAGGACAAGTTACATCCTTGATTTTTTATTTGTAGTTGTCGCACAAAAAAAACTTTTTGAATTCCCCGTGGCAAGGGATTTCGCTAATGAAAAGGCTTTCAACGCTGCCCAATATCCCTTTCGTTTCCAACTATTTTTACGAGTACGCTTTTTTGAGATAGAAGTGCGCTTTTTTGGAACTGCCATTCACAAATTTGGAGGTTACTCATTGCTAGAATTGGATGTGAAAGACATTTTTTGGTTAAAAAACCAATTGTTCTTTAATCTTTACTATTCAGTATCTTTTTTTTAGGTTCTAAATATTTTTCTAAAAAACCTATTCATTTTCATTTCTATTTCTGTCTATTTTCGTCATGCTACATTTATACATGTAATATACATGGAATAAAATATGTCGAGAAATTCAAAAGCCTAAGCCATGTGTACCTAATACAAAACTTTTTCGAGCAAGGTCAAGCTTGAAAAAGAAGTATACCCAATATTTAAATTTAAATAAAATGAAATGAGACGGCATTAGTTAATCTATTAAAAGATACATGATTTTCTAAAAGACATTTTAGTGATTTCTTTTTTTAATTTCATGGAAAGTATTCAATATCGTCGTATTTCCTACAAATAGAAATGTCTTTTATTCTAATGAAGACAATCAATCCGTTCAAAAATTGATCATTTAACGATTCTGATTCGAGATAAACAAACTATAAAGAAGTTCTGATTTAAGTGGGTCAAGGTATGCACCGTTTTTTACGATTCATGTCAAAATCAAGTACTATTTTTATTATAATTCTTTATCCTTTATCTTTAGATAGAAATTCTCGTAATTCCTAAAAAAAAAATTTCATTTTTTAGATCTTCATAAAAATTTTTATTAATATTAATAAAATATGTTTTTTTACTAATAACTTGGGTATATCATATTATTTGACCAAGTCTAACTTATTGATTTGAATATGTGAAGTTCTTTGAAAAGATTCAGATTTAGAATAATAATAATTAAGAATATCAAATGTTAGTTAAGTTTTACATATTTCTTTTTTTATTGACTGGCTCTTTTCAAAAAGGCCAAGAACGAGGGAGTCAAAGACAATTGATTAAAAAAAAAATTATGGAACATATATATCAATATTCCTGGATCATCCCTTTTATTACACTTCCAGTTCCTATGGTAATAGTGGGGGGGCTTCTACTTTTTCCAACAGTAACAACAAAAATTCGTCGTATGTTGTCTTTTTCTAGTGTTTTTTTGTTAAGTATAGTTATGCTTTTTTCACCAAATCTTCTTCTTCAGCAAATCCATAGTAGTTTCATCTATAAATCAGTGTGGTCTTGGACTATCAATAATGATTTTTCTTTAGAGTTCGGCTATTTGATCGACCCACTGACTTCTATTATGTTAATATTGATCACTACTGTTGGAATCATGGTGCTTATTTATAGCGACAATTATATGTCTCATGATCAAGGATATTTGAGATTTTTTGCTTCTATGAGTTTTTTCAATATTTCAATGTTGGGTTTAGTCTCGAGTTTTAATTTAATACAAATTTATATTTTTTGGGAATTGGTTGGGGTGTGTTCTTATCTATTAATAGGTTTTTGGTTTACGCGACCTCTTGTGGGTAATGCGTGTCAAAAGGCGTTTATAACTAACCGTGTCGGGGATTTTGGTTTATTATTAGGAATTTTAGGTCTTTATTGGATAACGGGTAGTTTCGAATTTCCGAATTTGTTCGAAATATTCAACAACTTAATTTATAATAATGAGATTGATTTGTTATTTGTTATTTTGTGTTCCTTTTTATTATTTTCCGGTGCAGTTGCTAAATCCGCGCAGTTTCCCCTTCATGTGTGGTTACCAGATGCCATGGAAGGGCCTACTCCTATTTCGGCTCTCATACATGCTGCTACTATGGTAGCAGCAGGCATTTTTCTTGTAGCTCGCCTTCTTCCTCTTTTCTTAGTCATACCTTACGTTATGAATTTAATAGCTTTAATAGGTATATTAACAGTACTATTAGGAGCTACTTTAGCTCTTGCTCAAAAAGATATTAAGAGAAGTTTAGCCTATTCGACAATGTCTCAATTGGGCTATATCATGTTAGCTTTAGGTCTGGGCTCTTCTCGAGCCGCTTTATTTCATTTGATTACTCACGCCTATTCAAAAGCTTTGTTGTTTTTGGGATCTGGATCAATTATCCATTCAATGGAGGCTATTGTTGGATATTCTCCCGATAAAAGTCAGAATATGGTTCTTATGGGCGGTTTAACAAAACATGTCCCAATTACAAAAATTTGTTTTTTACTAGGTACACTTTCTCTTTGTGGTATTCCTCCCTTTGCATGTTTTTGGTCTAAAGATGAAATACTTAATGATAGTTGGTTATATTCGCCGATTTTTGCAATAATCGCTTGTTACACGGCCGGATTAACCGCATTTTATATGTTTCGTATCTATTTACTTACTTTTGAGGGTCATTTGAATCTTCATTTTCAAGATTATAGTGGAAAAAAAGGTAGTTCGTTCTATTCAATATCTTTATGGGGTAAAGAGGGGCCAAGTCCGATAAAAAAAAAAATTCTTTATTACCTTTATTAAAAATCAATACTAATAAAAGGGCTTCGTTTTTTTGTTTTTGCAAGAAGGCAGATCGACTTGATCTTAATGCAAGAAAGATAACGAGTGCTTTTCGTACCATTCATTTTAATAATACTTTTCATTTTAATTCTTATCCCCACGAATCCGATAATACTATGCTAGTTACTATACTTATATTGGCCTTATTTACCTTTTTTAGTGGGGTCATAGGAATTCCTTTCAATCAAGAGGGGGAAGGATTGGATATATTATCAGAATTGTTAACTCCATCGCTAAACCTATTAGATCAAAATTCAAAACAATCCAAGGATTGGTATCAATTTTTTACAAATGCAACTTTTTCAGTCAGTATAACTTTTGGGGGAATTTTTCTCGCATCCTTTTTATACAAGCCTGTTTATTCATCTTTACAAAATTTGAACTTCCTAAATTTAGTTGTGAAAAAGGGTTCTCAAAGAATTCTTAGGGAAAAACTAATATATTTAATATATAATTGGTCATATAATCGTGGTTATATAGATGCTTTTTATGCAAAATTTATAACTAGGAGTCTAAGAGGATTGTCAGAACTAACACATTTTTTTGATAGACAAATAATCGATAGAATTACAAATGGAATGGGTCTTGCAAGTTTTTTTCTTGGAGAAGGTATAAAATATATAGGAGGAGGTCGCATCTCTTCGTATCTTTTATTGTATTTGTTTGCTGTATTCATTTTTTTCGTTTTTTTAGTAATA